AGGAAGACTTTTTATCCATACTAAATCAAAAATTCAATTTATAATCCAATTCCAATATAGAATGCTATTGAATTTTTCGTCCTTTTCCATTCTTTCGTTTCTATAACCTACCTTCTTCGTTCTACTTACTTAATACAGACAATTAATTTAAGTATCCGACGAGGTATCAGATGACCGGTATTCAATGGGTCAGGTCACACCTAAGACCCAAACAATATAAGTGAGATGGAAAAAGGACGGATTAAAAGATCTAATATTCCAACATATTTACTAAAAAGGGGTACCTTGCTTGGTCTTTTATTTATTATTTATAAATTTATAATAAATAAAATTAAATAATTTTAATTAAGATTATTATATACTAATAGATTTAATTAATATTAATTATTAATATAATTAATTAATATAATATCCTCTTCTCTTTCTTGGATTGGGGGAGAACACATACATAAAAAAATTAGCATGCAATTTGAATGAGATAGATTTTTTTAATTAAAAATAGAGGATACACAAGTCGGAGTTGGAAAAGGGCTGGGCACTCTACTCCATTTCATTATTCAAGAACAATCAAAAAATAAAGTCAAAAGAATAACGAATATGGTATCTCTAAAAATACTGACATAGAGTAATATAACCGATCGTACCAATCAATCTAGATATGTCTCTTCCTTATCAATCGGTACTATTCCATAGTGAAAGAAATGAAAATTCCCGCATTTCTTTTGTCTGATGATAAATATAAAAATATTAATGTGAACCGAAAAACAAAAAAAAAAAAAATAAGGATTCTTAGATCTTGCTCCCTGTCCCACTTTATCTGTAAAAAGTGGGAGATGAATTGATAAATTCATCGGATCCTAGTTCGGGACTGACGGGGCTCGAACCCGCAGCTTCCGCCTTGACAGGGCGGTGCTCTGACCAATTGAACTACAATCCCAGCGAGGTGTATGGCATACATATTCTTATGGTTTCATAAGAACATTCTATTCGTCTCGTCGTGTTGTAACAGAAACAAAAATGATATGACTGATATCATATCCACATGGATATGAACTATAGCAATAATTACTAGTAATCGGTGGTTCTTTTTTTTTTTTTTTTATTGTCAAAAATAAATGACTAATTAAAAAATATGGATAGATCAAAAAAATGGTTGATCTTTATTTTGACGGATAGGGCATTTCTATTTCTGGAGGACAAATTAAACTGGTTAGATCGTATTCAATGGAGCGGCGAATTTTTGGGCCGAGCTGGATTTGAACCAGCGTAGACATATTGCCAACGAATTTACAGTCCGCCCCCATTAACCGCTCGGGCATCGACCCAGGAAGAATTAATTCTAGGTTTAGTTATAATCCATGATTAACTTCCTTTCGTAGTACCCTACCCCCAGGGGAAGTCGAATCCCCGCTGCCTCCTTGAAAGAGAGATGTCCTGAACCGCTAGACGATGGGGGCAGATCCGCCCGACCATCAGCATACTATGCTGATAGTATGATAAGTTTTTTTGGAATTGTCAATATACAATATAATTATAATATATTATATAACTAGATCAAAAGAGTCTTTTCTACTTTGAAATTTTTAATATTAATATACAGAAATCTAGATAACTTTAATTTACAATAAATACGGATTAATATAGATATATATATTATTATGTATTATAATACAATGCATAGCATAGTATTATATAATATATATACAGATTAATTAAACAAAGTTATAGTAGTAGGATTCCCTTAGTTAGGGTAGTGCTTGATCCGACAGAAAAAAGGGATAAAAAGAATATTTAATAATATTTATTATAATTAGAATATTAATTTTTTTTTTTCTTCATTCAATTTTAACTAATTTCTTCGTTCATCGTTCAGATTAGATATGCCTATCACTATCTCATATTAAACCAAAAAATTCAAAAACGCTAGACATTTTTTTTTTTTTTTTTTATGGAATTTGGCTCGGGATATGAATCCCCCCATCACATGATTGAAGAAAATATCTTAACTCTATGTTGATAATGAGCTCTTATACATATATGTAGATATGTATATGTCTATTATATTATATATATTATATATGTAGTAAACTCATAATTTAATTAAAACTATTAAATTTTTTAAATTGAATAAACAGGCCCTTTTAACTCAGTGGTAGAGTAACGCCATGGTAAGGCGTAAGTCATCGGTTCAAATCCGATAAAGGGCTTTTTCATTAAACTCAAGTCTTAGTCTTCGTTTTCCATTGTTAATAGTTCTAAAAAATAAAAATAAAAAAAAGGTAATCACCAGTATAATGAATTCTAATTAGATTATGGGTCGTAGTTATAAAGTTGAAATTTATTCATTTTCATAATTGTGGAGAGTCCATTTTGTAGTGACATAGTAACCCTCTTTCTTCATGTCTCATTATTCATTTTGTCTTGACTTGATACATAAATATTCTAGATATCCAATCCATCCCTATTGTTAATCGTCAAACTAAAGTATTCCTGCTTCTCC